ATATTAAATATTGTAATAATATAAATAAGTAAGTTTTTTAAATATTGTAATAATATAAATAAGTAAGTTTTTTAAATATTGTAATAATATAAATAAGTAAGTTTTTTAAATATTGTAATAATATAAATAAGTAAGTTTTTTAAATATTGTAATAATATAAATAAGTAAGTTTTTTAAATATTGTAATAATATAAATAAGTAAGTTTTTTAAATATTGTAATAATATAAATAAGTTTTTGGGTATTTAATATAGTTCTTGGGGTTCTATCCTGTTTCCGGGGGGTTTACAGGTGTATTAAGGATCTCACGAGTTTTGGGGGGTGGGGGGGTTTACGCGTAAAAAAGCCGGGGGGTATCTTAGATATTTTAGGGGAATCTTCGTTAATATTATGCTCTTGATATCAGTTATGCAATTTACAAGTAAAATCTTATCATCATTCAACTATTTATTTCCGTGCAGTTTAAATGTGTGTTCTCCCTTATTTTTGTTATTGTATTTGCACTGTGAAATGCCAAATGAAAAGAAAAAGAAAAAAGGAACCTCTGACACTCTGGAAATAACGCTCGGCATGGTGGGTAACGAGTCGCATGGTTGCCACCATTAACTTATGCAAGCGTCAGGAAAGTTATAGGGGATTGACCAATTGAATGGCCCTGAAATAGGAACCAAATGCCAGGAATAGTTCATTTTGTGCTACCCCCACAATTTTTGTCCCTGACCATCAATAATTTTATGCATTAAGAAATCAACTGATGGTCGGTTCTTACTACATTAAATATTTGAATGTCCATAAATTGTTGGATACTTGGTTTGTATTTGACGGTACCTAATTTTGTTAGATCTTATATTCCGTATATTGGTATATCCTTTTTTATTGGATTATTGATTTCTATGCTTATGTCACGTTTTATCGGTTTATGTTGATGTATTAATGGGTTAAACCATATTATGTTAATTAAACAGTAATGTATTTAGTACTCCTGATATGGTTAATATAATATTAATGTTGATAATACATATATGCACATGCAAAAAATAGTTTAATTTAGAATCCTAGCTTTGGGAGTTAGGGGTGGGGGTTAAAATCCCCCTTTTTTGATAGCAGTAGGAAGGATTTTAACCTTCGACATCCGGCTTACAAGACCGGCGCTCTGGAGCTGAGCTACTATTGCATCGTCATTCTAGGATTTTGTTCTCAACTCAACCTCCTGCAGGGACGAGTAGGAGGAAGAGGGAGAAGTAGAGGAGGGATGCGATTTGACCGATGATAATAAAGGGGTGTTCTACTGGTATTCCTCCGATTCAGGTGAGAATCATTACATCTGCAATTAGGAGTCAGAAGAGGAATTGTGTAAATGGTCGGAAGGTTAGGCTTCGTTGTTTAGACGTGTGTAGGATTGGAACTAGTATAAGGACTAGGATTGAGGCAAATAGGGCTAGAACTCCTCCTAGTTTGTTAGGAATAGATCGTAAGATGGCGTAGGCGAATAGGAAATACCATTCTGGTTTAATATGGGGTGGAGTTACCATGGGATTTGCGGGGGTGAAGTTGTCGGGGTCACCGAGGAGGTTGGGGGAGAATAGTGCTAGGGAGATGAGGGCAATGAGTAGGGCTGCGAAGCCTAGTAGGTCTTTATATGAGAAATATGGGTGGAAGGAGATTTTGTCTGCGTCTGAGTTAAGGCCTGTTGGGTTGTTGGATCCAGTTTCGTGTAGGAAAATGAGATGTACTAATGTCATTGCCACAATGACAAAAGGGAATAGGAAGTGGAAAGCAAAGAATCGGGTGAGTGTAGCGTTGTCTACAGAGAAGCCGCCTCAAATTCATTGTACCAGGGAGTTTCCTACGTATGGGAAGGCTGATAGGAGGTTTGTAATTACGGTGGCCCCTCAGAATGATATTTGGCCCCATGGGAGGACATACCCAACAAAGGCAGTCATTATAACTAGTAGTAGAAGAATTACCCCAATGTTTCATGTTTCTTTGTATAGGTAGGAACCGTAATATAGTCCTCGTCCGATGTGGAGGTAAATGCAAATAAAGAAGAATGATGCGCCGTTGGCATGCATGTTCCGGATTAGTCATCCATAGTTTACGTCACGGCAAATGTGGGCGACGGAAGAAAAGGCTGTGGCAATGTCTGATGTATAATGTATGGCTAGGAATAGTCCTGTTAGAATTTGAGCGGCTAGACAAAGTCCGAGTAGGGAGCCAAAGTTTCATCATACTGAAATGTTGGCAGGGGCTGGGAGGTCAACTAGGGCGTCGTTGGCAATTTTAAGTAGGGGGTGGGTTTTTCGTAGGTTGGCCATTGGTTCTTGTAGTTGAATAACAACGGTGGTTTTTCAAGTCACTGGTCCTGGTTAAAATCCTGGTAGGAACTCATGGTTTATGCATTTTTTTTATTTTTGTTTTGTTTAGTTTTGGGGTTAGCAGCGGTTGCTTCTAATCCTTCTCCTTATTTTGCGGCTTTAGGCTTGGTAATGGTTGCTGGAGCAGGGTGTGGGGTGCTGGCAGGGCATGGTGGTTCTTTTTTGTCTTTAGTCTTGTTTTTGATTTATTTGGGAGGGATGTTAGTTGTGTTTGCATATTCGGCGGCGCTTGCTGCTGAACCTTATCCTGAGGGGTGGGGTAGCTGACCTGTGTTGGGGGTGATGTTAGTGTACGTGTTAGGGGCAGTTATGGTATCAGTCTTTTTTTGACAAGGGTGATATGAGGGGTCTTGGACGTCGGCGGATGAGTTTGGGGAGTTTTCGTTATTTCGTGGTGATATGGCAGGGGTGGCTTTAATGTATTCGATAGGAGGGGGAGTGTTGATTATAGGAGCGTGAGTGTTACTTTTAACTTTATTTGTAGTGTTGGAGCTGACTCGGGGTTTAAGTCGAGGGGCGCTTCGGGCTGTCTAATAAGTAGTAAAAGTAATGCTAAGGCAAGGGTGAAGAAGAATAGGGAGAGGTAGGTTTTAATTATGCCTTGTTGGATGTTGTTGGTGGTTTCGATTAGTGGCTCATTGAGGGAAACAATTGCTTTAGGGCCTGTTTTTTCTAGTCATGTCTGGTCTACCGTTTGGGCAGCGATGGTTTGTCCTAAGATAAGGTTTAGTTTAGGGGTAAGTCGGTGGATGATGGCTGGGAAGAAGCCTAGTATGTTGGAGAAGTGGTGTGCGGTTAGGTTAGGGGTGATTTTGAATTGTTTGTTGGTTAATGAGGCTAGTTCAATGGCAGTTAAAACTCCTAGTAGGGTTACAATGAGGGCTGCTAGTTTGAGGATAGGGGGTATAGACATGATTGGTGTTTTTATTGGAAGTATGTTGGATGTAATTAGTAGGCCGGCGATGATGCTGCCTCAAGCTAGTCGTTTGATAGGATTGATCACTGTGGGGTTGTTTTCATTAATAGGGGAGATGGGGGTAAATCGAGGGTTTCCTATGGAAACGAAGAATACGATTCGTAGGCTATATACAGCTGTGAAAGAGGTAGCTAGTAGGGTTAGTACTAGGGCTCAGGCGTTAAGGTAAGAGGTGTTTAGTGCTTCAATAATGGCATCTTTGGAGAAGAAGCCGGCTAAGAAGGGGGTGCCTGTGAGGGCAAGGCTGCCTAGGGTGAGGCAGGATGATGTGAATGGTGTGAGGTGGTTTATTCCGCCTATTTTTCGGATGTCCTGCTCGTCGTTCAGGCTGTGGATAATGGAGCCGGAGCAGAGGAATAGCATGGCTTTAAAAAAGGCGTGGGTGCAGATGTGTAGGAAAGCAAGTTGGGGCTGGTTTAAGCCAATTGTTACTATTATTAGTCCTAGTTGGCTAGATGTTGAGAATGCAACAATTTTTTTGATATCATTTTGGGTTAAAGCACAAGTTGCGGTAAATAGGGTGGTTAGTGCGCCGAGGCATAGGCAGGTAGTGAGGGCTGTTGGGTTGTTTTTTAATAAAGGGCTTATTCGGACAAGAAGGAAGATGCCTGCAACAACCATTGTGCTTGAATGTAATAGAGCAGAGACGGGGGTGGGGCCTTCTATAGCGGAGGGGAGTCAGGGGTGGAGGCCGAATTGGGCTGACTTGCCGGTAGCGGCAATGATTAGCCCTAAGAGGGGAAATGTCAGGTCTATGTCTTTAGAGGCAGTGAACACTTGTTGCAGGTCTCATGAGTTTAGGTTGGTGGCGAATCATGCTATTGCAAAGATTAGTCCGATGTCTCCAACTCGGTTATAAAGGACTGCTTGTAGGGCTGCTGTGTTAGCGTCTGCTCGGCCGTATCATCATCCGATGAGAAGAAATGATATGATTCCAACTCCTTCTCAGCCAAGAAAGAGTTGGAATATGTTATTTGCGGTTACTAGAATGATTATGGTGATGAGGAAGATTAATAGGTATTTGAAGAAGCGATTTATGTTTGGGTCTGCGTGTATGTATCATGAGGCAAATTCTAGAATAGACCATGTCACGAATAGGGCAATTGGGGTGAAGATAGTTGAGAAGAAGTCAAATTTTAGGCTGATGTAAAGGTTGAAAGTATCTGTGCTTATTCATTTTCAGTCAGTTATAATTGTTTCTGTGCCGTGGTTTAGAAATAGGAAGAGTGGTAGGAGGCTAATGAAGAAGGCTAATTTTACTGCTTTTTTCACGTGGGTAATGGCTCAGTCGTTTTTTAAGGGTTTGGGGGATAGAGAGGTAAAGATTGGGTAGGAAAGGGCGAAGAATACTAGGATTATACAGGATGTTATATAGAGGGGGGAAGTTAGGATCATGGTTGTTGTGGCAGAGTTGTTTAACATAGCTGCTACTTGGATTTGCACCAAGAGTTTTTGGTTCCTAAGACCAACGGATGAGCTGTTATCCTTTAGGAGCTTTGATAGGGCGAGTGAGCCTTGGGGTTCAACCAAGGTGACGAAAATTAGCAGTTTTTGTTGCTGGCGAGCCTCTCTCGGTGGATTAGAGGGCTTTAACCTCTGTCTTTAGAATCACAATCTAATGTTTTCGTTAAACTAAATCTACAGGCGGATCATCCTCAAACCAGTTCTGGTTTGAGGATTAGTAGGATAAGGGGGAGGAGGTGAAGAATTATGAGTAGATGTTCTCGGGAGTGTGTTGGGTAAAGGGCCATAATATGGGCAGGGAGGGGTCCTCGTTGGGTTATTAGGAATATGTAAAGGGAATAGCCGGCGGTGATTAGTGTTCCAGCCCCTGTGAGTGCGAGTGTTCATCAGGATCAGTTAAATAGGGAGGTGATAATTATTAGTTCTCCTATTAGGTTGGGGAGAGGGGGGAGAGCTAAATTAGCAAGGCTGGCGATGAACCATCACGCGGTTATAAGGGGGAGTACTATTTGAAGGCCTCGGGCAAGAATCATGGTTCGGCTGTGGGTCCGCTCGTAGTTAGTGTTTGCTAGGCAGAAAAGTGCAGAGGATGTGAGTCCGTGTGCGATCATAAGGATTAGGGCCCCGGTAAAGCCTCATGGGGTTTGGATGAGAATGCCTGCTGCAACTAGGCCTATATGGCTTACTGAGGAGTAAGCAATTAGGGACTTGAGGTCTGTTTGGCGTAAGCAAATAGATCCTGTTATGATGACGCCTCATAGTGCAAAGATAATGAAGGGGTAGCTGAGTTCTTTGGTTAGTGGTTCTAAAACGATTATTATGCGTATTATGCCGTAGCCTCCTAGTTTAAGTAGTACGGCAGCAAGAATTATGGAGCCTGCAATGGGGGCTTCGACGTGGGCTTTGGGTAGTCAAAGGTGGGCTCCGTAGAGTGGCATTTTAACTAAGAATGCTAGTAAGCAGCCGGCTCATCAGAACTTGTCGGCGTAGGAGGAGAGTTCTATTGCAGGGGCATATTGGAGGGTAAGGAGAGAGAGGGTTCCAGTGCTATTTTGGAGGAGTAGGAGTGCTACTAGGAGGGGAAGGGAGCCTGCTAGTGTGTAAAACAGGAAGTAGGTTCCTGCATTAAGTCGTTCGGTTTGATTTCCTCATCGGGTAATAATAATTAGAGTTGGGATAAGGGTGGCTTCAAATATAACATAAAATATAATTACTTCGGTAGCGCTGAAGGCTAGGATAAGGAAGATTTGTAAGGATGTGAGAAGGGTAATATATATTCGTTGTCGTCCGACAGGTTCATGGGAGGTGTGGTTTTGGCTTGCAAGGATTATTAGGGGAAGGAGTCAGCAGGTGAGGGTTAGTAGTGGGGTTGATAGGGGGTCGGTTGCTATGTATGTATTTATACAGGATCAGCCTGTTTCTGTTGGAGTATTAAATCAGGCTAGGCTGGCTAGGGCAATGATTAGGCTGTAGGCAAGGGTTGTGGTTCAGAGTCGTTTGGCGGGGGAGAGTCAGGTTATTGGAATAAGCATAATAGTTGGTAGTAGGATTTTTAGCATTGTAGAAGATTAAGGTTCTGAAGGCGGTCAGTGCCATGTGTGCGTGCGGTAGCAACTAGAAGGGCCAGTCCTGCACTGGCTTCACAGGCTGAGAAGGCTAATAGGATCATAGGGGAGGCTGAGAAGTTTGTGGAGTCTAAGTGAAGTGTTCACAGGGAGAGGGCAATAAAGAGGGATAATATTATTCCTTCTAGGCATAATAGGGCGGAAAGCAGGTGTGTTCGGTGGAATGCTAGGCCTGCGAGGCCCAGGGTGAAGGCTGATGAAAAAGCAAAGTGAGTGGGGGTCATTAAACAGTTATGGACTTTAACCATAAGTTTTTGAGCCGAAATCAAAGGTTTTTTTTAAACTAACTGTCTACTCAGCTCATTCTAATCCGCCTTGGAGTCATTCATAGATAAGGCCGAGGGTTAAGAGAACAAGAATGGCGGATGCTCATGTGAATGTTAGTAGGGGAGAGGATAATTGGTCCCCTCAAGGAAGGGGGAGGAGAAGGGCAATTTCTAGGTCGAAGAGAAGGAATAGGATGGCAACTAGGAAAAATCGTATGGAAAAGGGCAGGCGAGCTGAGCCCAGGGGATCAAACCCGCACTCATATGGGGATAGTTTTTCGTGATCTGGGGTTATTTGTGGGAGTCAAAAGGATACAATGGCCAGGATGGTAGAGAGTGCAATGGCAATCAAAATCATGGTTGTAACTAAGTTCATTATCTTTCCTTGGGCTTTAACCAAGACTAGGTGATTGGAAGTCACATGTACTAGCTTTAATACTAAAAAGATTATGAGCCTCATCAGTAGATTGAGATGTAGAGGAAGAGTCAGACTACGTCTACGAAGTGTCAGTATCAGGCAGCGGCTTCAAACCCAAAGTGGTGTTCAGAGGTGAAGTGGTATTGTACTTGTCGTAGTAGGCAGACGGCCAGGAAGGTGGAACCAATAATGACGTGGAGGCCGTGGAATCCGGTTGCAACAAAGAAAGTTGATCCATAGACTCCGTCTGCAATTGTGAATGGGGCTTCATAATATTCTATGCCTTGTAGGAAAGTAAAATAGAACCCAAGAAGGATGGTAAGGGCTAGGGATTGGATAGCTTGTTTTCGGAGGCCCTCTATGATGCTATGGTGGGCTCAGGTTACTGTTACGCCGGAGGCGAGAAGGACGGCAGTATTTAGTAGGGGGACTTCAAATGGATCTAGGGTGGTGATACCTGTGGGAGGTCAGCATCCACCTAGTTCAGGGGTTGGTGCTAGGCTAGAATGGTAGAAGGCTCAGAAGAAGCCAAGGAAAAAGAATACTTCGGAGGTGATGAATAGGATTATGCCGTAACGGAGTCCTTTTTGGACTGGGGGTGTGTGGTGGCCTTGGTATGTACCTTCTCGAATAATGTCTCGTCATCATTGGTATATTGTCAAGAGTATAAGTGTTATGCCTAGGGCTATGAGTGTTATTGTGTGGAAATGCATTCAGATTGCTAGTCCGGAGGTTAGTAATAGGGCGGCGACTGCGCCTGTAAGAGGTCAGGGGCTTGGGTCTACTATGTGGTATGCGTGTGCTTGATGGGCCATTAGACGTTTTCTTGTAGGTAGAGGCTTAATAAGAGTACGAAGACATAAGCTTGAATTATGGCTACGGCAACCTCTAGGAGTGTTAGTATTAGTAGGAGTATTCCTGTTAAAATCGCTACTGTTGGTATTAGGGGTAATAATACTAGAGCAGCAGTGGCAATAAGTTGGATAAGCAGGTGGCCGGCTGTAAGGTTAGCTGTGAGTCGGACACCTAAGGCTAATGGTCGAATAAATAGGCTAATAGTTTCGATTATAATTAAAATGGGGATGAGAGGGGTGGGTGTTCCTTCTGGCAGGAGGTGGGCAAGAGCATGTGTTGGTTGATTTCGTATACCAATGATTACAGTTGCTAGTCAAAGGGGAACTGCAAATGCCATATTTATAGAGAGTTGGGTTGTAGGTGTAAATGTATAGGGGAGTAGGCCTAGCATGTTAATGGTAATTAGGAAAATTATGAGAGATGTAAGTAGGGCAGCTCATTTGTGTCCTCCCAGGTTGATAGGCTGGAAGATTTGTTGGGCAAATCCATTAATGAATCAGCTTTGAAGGGCTAATATACGATTATTAAGTCATCGGGATGATGGTTTTGGAAATAAGATTCATGGGAGGGTTAGAGCTAGAGCAATTAGGGGAATTCCAAAAAGTGTGGGGCTCATAAATTGGTCGAAGAAGTTTAGTGCCAGGGTCAAGTTCAGGGATCTGTTTTTGGTTTTTCGGTGCTTTGATGGGTTGGCTCGTTTGGGAAAGTATGGGCTAAGACTTTTGGGGGAATTACAGTTAGGAAAACTAGTCAGGAAAAGACTAAAATGGCAAATCAGGGCGCAGGGTTAAGTTGGGGCATATTCGCTAAGGGTGGTTGGGGACCACCAGTCTTTAGCTTAAAAGGCTAACGCTATGCCCGATTTAGCTTCTTAGCGAGGCGTCTTCAAGTATTAGAGAGGATCATTTTTCAAAATGTTCAAGTGGTACAGCTTCTACTACAATAGGCATAAAACTGTGATTAGCCCCGCAGATTTCTGAGCACTGTCCATAGAACACGCCGGGTCGGGATGCAATGAAGGCGGCTTGGTTTAGTCGGCCAGGGACGGCGTCTATTTTAACACCTAGAGAGGGGACGGCTCAGGAATGAAGCACGTCTTCGGCGGAAATTAATATTCGGATTGGGGATTCGATTGGGACTACCATTCGGTGGTCGGTGTCTAGGAGACGGAACTGGCCGCTGGCAAGGTCTTGTGTTGGAATTATGTATGAGTCAAAGCCTAGCTCTTCGTAGTCTGTATATTCGTAGCTTCAGTATCATTGATGTCCAATGGCTTTAATTGTGAGGTGGGGGTCATTGATCTCATCTATCAGGTAAAGGATACGTAGGGATGGGAGGGCAATAAGAATGAGGATGAGGGCGGGAAGTACTGTCCAGATAATTTCGATTTCTTGGGAGTCTAAAATATATTTGTTAGTTAATTTTGTAGTGACTATGGCGACAATGATGTAAAGAACTAAAGTGCTAATTAGAAACACGATTATTAGGGCATGGTCATGGAAGTGAAGAAGTTCTTCTATCACAGGGGAAGCTGCGTCTTGGAATCCTAATTGAGAGGGATGGGCCATTTATTTCAAGACATGCGGGGTTTTAACCCACGATTCCGCCTTGACAAGGCAGTGTTATAACAACTTAACTAATGTCTTATGAAGAAAGTGGCAGAGCGGTTATGTGATCGGCTTGAAACCGATTTATGGGGGTTCGATTCCTCCCTTTCTCGTAGGTATGCTTAGGCAGGGATGGTTATTTATATTCTGGTGAGGTTTGTTGGATTTGAACAAATGCAGGTTCTTCAAAGGTGTGGTAGGGGGGAGGGCAGCCGTGGAGTCATTCAACGTTAGTTGAGGTCAATTCAACTCAGAGAACTTCACGTTTGGCTGCGAAGGCTTCTCAAATAATGAACAGGAACATGATTACGGCTACAAGGGAGACTAGGGATCCAATAGATGATACTGTATTTCAAAGGGTGTAAGCGTCTGGGTAGTCAGAGTATCGTCGAGGCATTCCAGCTAGCCCAAGGAAGTGCTGTGGGAAGAAGGTAAGATTAACCCCCACGAATATTACCCCAAAGTGGATTTTAGTTCATGTTGTGTGGAGAGTGTAGCCAGAGAATAGGGGGAATCAGTGGACGAAGCCGGCGACAATTGCAAAGACAGCTCCTATTGAAAGAACATAGTGGAAATGAGCTACTACATAGTAGGTGTCGTGAAGGACAATGTCTAGGGAAGAGTTGGCAAGAACGATTCCTGTCAAGCCTCCAACTGTAAATAAGAAAATAAAGCCAAGAGCTCATAGTAGGGGGGTGTCTCATTTTACTGTTCCTCCGTGGAGAGTGGCCAGTCAGCTAAATACTTTAACACCCGTTGGGATAGCAATAATTATAGTGGCGGATGTGAAATAGGCTCGGGTGTCTACATCTATACCAACTGTAAACATATGATGGGCTCATACAATAAACCCCAGTAGGCCGATGGCCATTATTGCTCAAACCATGCCCATATAGCCGAATGGTTCTTTTTTGCCAGAATAATAGGCTACGATGTGGGAGATCATTCCGAACCCCGGTAAGATAAGAATGTATACTTCTGGGTGCCCGAAGAATCAGAAAAGGTGTTGGTAGAGAATTGGATCTCCTCCTCCAGCTGGGTCAAAGAAGGTAGTATTTAGATTTCGGTCCGTTAAGAGCATAGTAATACCAGCAGCTAAAACTGGGAGAGAAAGGAGAAGAAGAACAGCAGTAATTAGGACAGCTCAAACAAATAGAGGGGTTTGATACTGTGTGATGGCAGGGGGTTTCATGTTAATAATGGTAGTGATAAAGTTGATTGCTCCCAGGATTGATGAGACACCTGCCAGGTGGAGGGAGAAGATAGTTAAGTCTACTGATGCTCCTGCATGGGCTAGGTTTCCAGACAGTGGTGGGTATACAGTTCAGCCTGTTCCGGCCCCAGCTTCAACGCCTGAAGAGGCAAGCAGAAGAAGGAAAGAGGGAGGGAGAAGTCAGAAGCTTATGTTGTTTATGCGAGGAAATGCTATATCGGGGGCGCCAAGCATAAGGGGTACTAGTCAGTTTCCAAATCCTCCAATTAGAATTGGTATTACTATAAAGAAAATCATTACGAAGGCATGTGCGGTAACAATAACGTTATAAATCTGATCATCTCCTAAGAGTGCGCCTGGTTGGCTTAATTCTGCTCGAATAAGAAGGCTTAAGGCCGTGCCTACTATCCCAGCTCAAGCACCGAAAATTAGATAAAGGGTGCCGATATCTTTGTGATTGGTCGAAAAGAATCAACGTGTGATTGCCACAGGTAGGATGGCTGAGTGTGTAAGCGGTGGTTTGTAGCCCCATTGACAGAGGTTTGAATCCTCTTCCTGCCAAAGCCTTGAGGTGTTTTACATATCAGATTGCAAATCTGAAGAAGTAGGCTAGTTACCTACCGGGGCTTTCCCCCGCCTTTTTCCGGCAGGCGGGGGAAAGGTAGATGGATGCTCGCTGGTTTGAGCGCTTAGCTGTTAACTAAGAGTTTGTAGGATCGAGGCCTGCCTATCTAGTAAGGCTTTAGCTTAATTAAAGTGTCTGTTTTGCATGCAGAAGATGTGGGTTAGTGTCCTGCAGGTCTTAAGTCAGGGGCTGGGAGATTTTCACTCCCGCTTAGGGCTTTGAAGGCCCTTGGTCTTAATGCTATCCTAAGCCTCTAGAGAGTTGTTAGAGCTATTGCGGCGGGGGTGAGGGGTAGGAGGAGGATTGTTATTGAGGTTGTGATGGCCAGGGGGAGTGTCAGTTGGGAAGAGGGAAGTCGTCAAGGGGTTGTTCCTGTTAAGTTGTTTGGTGATATTGTAAGGGTTATGGCGTAGCAGAGTCGTAGGTAGAAGTATAAGCTGAGTAGGGCAGTTAGGGCTGCGATGGTGGCTGTTAAGGGAAGGGCTTGTTTAGTGAGTTCTTGGAGAATAAGTCATTTAGGCAGGAAACCGGTGAGTGGGGGGAGTCCGCCTAATGAGAGGAGGATTATAGGGGTGAGGGCTGTAATTGTCGGTATTTTTGCTCAGGAGGAGGCGAGTGTGTTAATGTTGGTTGCCTTGTTTAGTTTAAATACTAGGAATGCTGAGAAGGTTATAATGAAGTATGTTATTAGGGCTAGGAGTGTTAGAGAGGGAGAGAATTGTATTACTAGAATTATTCAGCCTAGGTGGGCGATTGAGGAGTAGGCTAGGATTTTTCGTAATTGTGTTTGGTTTAAGCCTCCTCAGCCACCTACTAGGGTGGATGCTAGGCCTAATAAAATTAGCATTGTAGGGTTTGAAGTTTGAATTTGGAGGAGGAGGGAAAATGGGGCAAGTTTTTGTCAAGTGGAGAGAACTAGTCCTGTTGTTAGGTCTAGGCCTTGAAGGACTTCTGGAAGTCAGGCGTGAAGTGGTGCAAGGCCTACTTTTAATGCAAGGGCTAGGGTGATTATTGTAATAGGTAGAGGGTGGGTTATTTGTTGGATGTCTCATTGTCCTGTTAGTCAGGCATTTGTAGTACTTGCAAACAATAGTATGGCAGCGGCAGCTGCTTGGGTTAGAAAGTATTTTGTGGTTGCTTCTACTGCTCGGGGGTGGTGGTGTTGAGCTATAAGTGGGATGATGGCAAGGGTGTTAATTTCAAGTCCTATTCAGGCAAGTAGTCAGTGGGAGCTTGCAAAGGTGGTCATTGTTCCTAGGCCTAGGCCAAATAGGAGGATGAAGAGGATGTAAGGGTTCATTAGTAGAAGAAGGATTTTAACCAACATATTTGGGGCATGGGCCCAAAAGCTTAATTAGCTTATTTTACTAGGAAGTGGTGTATTGGAAGCACTAAGAGTTTTGATCTCTTCAGGTAGGGTTCGAGTCCCTTCTTTCTAAGGAGTTGGAGGGACTTTAACCCTCATGATTCACTCTATCAAAGTGGCCCTTTCTTTCAGGCACAGCTCCGGGGTTAGAGTTGAGGAGGAAGACCAGTAAAAGCAATTGGAAGCGATAAGTGTCAGATTACTAAGGCGAGGGTTAGTGGTAGAAAGTTTTTTCAGATGAGGTGTATGAGTTGGTCATATCGGAATCGGGGGTATGAGGCTCGGACTCATAGGAATAGGACGGATAGGAGGGCTGCTTTGGTTATTAGATTAATTGAAGTAAGTTCTGGCAGGAAGTGCAATAGGGAGGCTCCTAAGAAGAGGGTTGCAGAAAGTGTGTTTATTAGGAGGATGTTGGCGTATTCTGCTAGGAAGAATAATGCGAAGGGGCCTCCGGCGTATTCTACGTTAAAGCCTGAGACGAGTTCGGATTCTCCTTCGGTGAGGTCGAAGGGTGCTCGGTTGGTCTCTGCTAGTGTTGAAATGTATCATATTGCAGCTAGAGGTCAGGTGGGTAAAATTAGTCATGTACTTTCTTGTGCTTCGCTGAATGTTTGAAGGGTGAAGCCTCCGGTGAAGATAATAGTGTTTAGGAGGATAAGGCCTAAGCTTACTTCGTAGGAAATAGTCTGGGCTACAGCCCGTAGGGCTCCGATGAGGGCATATTTGGAGTTTGATGCTCAGCCGGAACCTAGAATTGAGTAGACTGCTAAGCTGGAGATGGCTAAGATAAATAGGATTCCTAGGTTTAAGTCTGCTATAGGAAAGGGTAATGGCATGGGGGTTCAAAGTGTAAGAGCTAGGGTGAGGGCAAGTATTGGCATAAATAGGAAGAGGATAGGGGATGATGTTGATGGTCGTACAGGCTCTTTTATGAAAAGTTTTAGTCCATCTGCAATGGGTTGTAGGAGGCCATATGGTCCTACTACATTAGGGCCTTTTCGTAGTTGTATGTAACCTAAAATTTTTCGTTCTACGAGGGTCAGGAGCGCCACGGCTAGTAGAACGAAAACAATGAGGATTAGTGGGTTTAAAATAAGGGTAATGAGTGTTGAGAACATAGTCGAGGAGAGGATTTGAACCTCTGTGGAAAGGGCTTAGGTCTTTTGCAATGGCCGGGCTCTGCCACCTTGACATGCTATTATCTTAAGCAGAGGGATATGCCCTTTTGCCTGTTTTATTTGTTTTCATCAGGTGGGGGTGAGGCGTGCCTGAGGTATTGGCCTCTTCTTTTCGGTCCTTTCGTACTAGAAAAGCTCATGTCATAGATAGAAACTGACCTGGATTGCTCCGGTCTGAACTCAGATCACGTAGGACTTTAATCGTTGAACAAACGAACCCTTAATAGCGGCTGCACCATTAGGATGTCCTGATCCAACATCGAGGTCGTAAACCCTCTTGTCGATATGGGCTCTAAAAGAGGATTGCGCTGTTATCCCTGGGGTAACTCGGTCCGTTGATCGGCGTTAAGCCGGATCATATAGTTGGTCAAAATTTTTGATACTTTGAGTGGTCTCTCTTAGTTTTGGAAACATGGTATTTCCGTTCCGCATGGGGGATTTTTCTTTCCCCAAGGTCGCCCCAACCGAAGACATTAGATCAGGTCTCGCTCTAGTGTTCATTCCTTTAATTGGGATTTTTGGACAAGGGCTGATTTAGTGTCTAAAGCTCCACAGGGTCTTCTCGTCTTATGATATTATTCCCGCTTCTGCACGGGAAGATCAATTTCATTGACTGGAAAAAGGAGACAGTTAAGCCCTCGTCGTGCCATTCATACAGGTCTCCATTTAAAAGACAAGTGATTGCGCTACCTTCGCACGGTCAAAGTACCGCGGCCGTTAAACATATAGTCACTGGGCAGGCAGGACCTCTTATATTAGTTTTTCAAGAGGCGATGTTTTTGGTAAACAGGCGAGGCTTATTATGGTTGCCGAGTTCCTTCTTTTTCTTTTAGTCTTTCCTTTTAGGCACACCAGTGTAGGGTTAACGGTATGAGCGTGGGGGATTTTCTTGTTATTTAATTTTTTACACAGTGCCCTCTTTTCTTGGGGCCGTTAAAGTTCGGCGGGGGGTCCGTTCCGATGTACACGTGTGCGAGGAGAGGGTTTAAGTGTCCTCTTATTACTCATTCTAGCATAATTGCTCCCATGTGGGCATGGGGCGGCCGGGTAGGTTTAGGGGTTTAAGATAAATTGTCGGTATTTTGGGGAGTGGATAAGTCTTGAGCTTAAACGCTTTCCATTTGGATGGCTGCTTTTAGGCCCACCAAAGCGTTTTCCCTTAAAGTGGATATGATCTTTATCCTCCTGGAAAAGTTGTGTCTTATTTCAAAAGAGCTGTACCCCTTTTGACTAACTCTCTTAATTTCTTTCTGGTCTAGCTGTCTTAAAAGACAGTTGAGGAGAAGAATTTGTGAGGCTGAACTTCTATTCATTTCCCCGGCAACCAGCTATTACTAGGTTCGGTAGGTCTGTCACCTCTACTCGAAGATCTTCCCACTCTTTTGCCACAGAGACGGGGACGCCCTATTTTTAGGCTGTCTTGGAGTAGCTCACCTAGTTTCGGGGTATCGAACTAAAATTCTTTTTGCTCGAGGTGTGCTAGCTAAATCATGATGCAAAAGGTACGAGGTTGCGTCTCTGCTTTTTTGAGCTTTACTGGGTTGTTTCATTTCTCTTTCAGCTTTCCCTTGCGGTACTTTCTCTATTGCTCCTAGTCCCTTTTCCGTCGCCCGTACTAGGGAGGAAAAATGTTTTGTTTATGTGTTTGTAGTGTGTTAGGGGGTATTAATAGGGGGTGTTGATTTTATTAGGGGCGGGCTAGCTGTTGAGCGTCAGGGTGGCTCGATTTGCACGGGCGACTTCTCAGTGTAAGGGAGATACTTTTCTGTTCTAAGCTACACTCTGATTGTTCCAAGCGCACTTCCGGTACGCTTACCATGTTACGACTTGCCTCCCCTTTGCAGATGTAGTTTTTTAGGTATTTGCTTTTGTGTTAGCTTGGGGAGAGTGACGGGCGATATGTGCGTGCTTTATTGCCAAATTTCAGCAGAACACTCTGTTTTACTGCTTACTGCTAAATCCACCTTCTAATGCTTATTTCAGTTCATTATTCGTATTTCCTGATTTAGGAAATGTAGCCCATTTCTTCCCCTCTCATACACTACACCTCGACCTGACGTTTTGGGTCTTACCAATCTTGCTCACTTCTAGTCCTTCACAGGGTAGGCTGACGACGGCGGTATATAGGCGGTATTAACAAGGGAGGGTGAGGTTTAACGGGGGTTATCGGTTCTAGAACAGGCTCCTCTAGACGGATGTGAAGCACCGCCAAGTCCTTTGGGTTTTAAGCTGATGCTCGTAGTACCCGGGCGGATAGGGGGCGTAGTTGGCCTATCAAATTTTAGGGCTGAGCATAGTGGGGTATCTAATCCCAGTTTGTTTCACAGCTTTCGTGGGGTCAGGTTGGGTAAAGCTACTTTCGTAATGGATCTTCTTAACTCGGAAGCGTTAAACAGCTTTGAGGACGTTCGGCTTTAGTCTAAAAGTCTCCCTAACCACTCTTTACGCCGTAGTCTGTCAACTTGGGCCTCTCGTATAACCGCGGTGGCTGGCACGAGTTTTACCGGCCCTCTAAGCTTTAACTAAGTCAAGTTTTCACTTATAGCTTAATATTTATCACTGCTGGTGTCCCTTGAGGGTGTGGCTAAGCAAGGTGTCATGGGCTGGTGTTAACCGTGCCTGATACCGGCTCCTTGTCTCCGGGCGGGAGACTGGAGGGCATTCTCACAGGGGGGCGGATACTTGCATGTGTAAGTCTAGCTAGAGCCGACAGTAAAGTCAGGACCAAGCCTTTGTGCTTGCGGAACCGTTTTAAGGTCCACCTTAACATCTTCAGAGTTATGCTCTAGTTAAGCTACGCTAGC